GATTTGAACCTACGACATTGGGTTTTGGAGACCCACGTTCTACCGAACTGAACTAAGAGCGCTTTCTTATCCCAACGTAAAAGACGGACAATACGGAGATTCGTTTTTTTTACCCCACCCATTCTTATATGTGTATACTATCATATATCATAAAATGAAAGATTATGGATGTCAAAATGAAATGATCTAAAAAAAAAAGGATCTCGTGTTACTGCTGCTCGGAGCGGTAATTGGTAGGGATGACAGGATTTGAACCCGTGACATTTTGTACCCAAAACAAACGCGCTACCAAGCTGCGCTACATCCCTTTCAATTGGTCTACAGTATCATTGTAAAGAATCCCTGTCTGGTTTTCCACACCCTTCTTATAGTTTTTTATTCCCTCTATTGATCTGCAAAATGTATCTTGCCTTTTCTTGTTTTTGGTCTCATATCATATAAGATATACTAATAATCAATTAATCAATTTAATAATAAATTATTTGTTTTCGTGGGAATTCTCAGGCGTAAAGTGACCCCAGTTTTCTGCTTTAATTTTAATAAAAAAAGAAAATCTTATCGACTCATTGCGCATTTCAATTTGAATTAAGGATTTCGCGCACAACTACAAGTGGTCCTTACCTACATATACATCTCTTACCATAATATATTTCAATAGGAAATTTTGGAATACAAAAACAAAAAAGAAGGAGGATTTTCAATGCGAGATCTAAAAACATATCTTTCCGTGGCACCGGTACTAAGTACTCTATGGTTCGGGTCTTTAGCAGGGTTATTGATCGAAATCAACCGTTTATTCCCCGACGCATTGACATTTCCGTTTTTTTCATTCTAGTTATTGAACTGGAACGGGGTGAAGAAGATTAGAGCTAGAATCAAAATTTTGTGACTAATTTATCTTTCCCCTCTTTTAGTTTTTTTTTGTTTGACAATTAGATAGATAGAATAAAAGAGGAAAGCGCAAGAAAACGGAAATGTAAATGTGGCTAGGGTAAAAGTATCCTACACTACAAGATACTTAAATGAAATACTGTACTGTAATTAGCAATAGAGTTCGAAATTGTTGTATTATTTATTATTTCCGATTTATTGACTATATTAATTGCAATAAACTCTCTATTTCATAATTTTATTTTGAGTGGTTAGCAACTTCTATTTTTTTGTCCCGTGCTTCTTCTTCGTTTCGGGTCGGAAAATAGAAAAGTTGGGTGAATCAAAAACCCCAAGGAGGTTCATGGCCAAGGGTAAAGATGTCCGAGTAAGAGTTATTTTGGAATGTACTAATTGTGTTCGAAACGGTGTTAATAAGGAATCAAGGGGTAGTTCCAGATATATTACTCAAAAGAATCGACACAATACACCTAGTCGATTGGAATTGAGAAAATTCTGTCCCTATTGTTACAAACATACACTTCATGGGGAGATAAAAAAATAGATAGAGTCGAACTGCGTGCTTGTCTGTCACCCTGCCGAGGAGCATGAAAAAATAATAATATATTTCATAGATTTAAATAGAAACAAATAAATATAGACAAACCAAATCCTCTAATGGATTCTATAACCCGTTTTTGGATTTCGTCGAAATGGGATTTTAGGGATAAGGAATAAACAAATTATGGATAAAACCAAGCGACTCTTTCTTAAATCCAAGCGATCTTTTCGTAGGCGTTTGCCCCCGATCCAATCGGGGGATCGAATTGATTATAGAAACATGACTTTAATTAGTCGATTTCTTAGTGAACAAGGAAAAATATTATCTAGACGAGTGAATAGATTGACCTTAAAAGAACAACGATTAATTACGATTGCTATAAAACAAGCTCGTATTTTATCTTTGTTACCTTTTCTTAATAATGAGAAACAATTTGAAAGAAGTGGGTCGACCGCTAGAACGCCAGGTCTTCGAACCAGAAAAAAATAGGCTTACTCTTCAATTAAAGCAAAATTCCAATCCGAACTCAAACACAGACAGATGTTTTGTTCAAAAAATCCGAGAAGCAGTCGTGTCGTAAGAAAAAAAAAGAATTGGGGAAGGAGAATAAAATCAACCTTTTTTTATTGAGCGTGTTCGCCCATTTTGACGACTTTATCATATTATTTCTACTCTACCTTCCTGGAGTTCATTCTCCAGAGAACTCCGTTTAAAAATTATACTTATACTGGATTCCTTCCAACTCCCTTATTTTATGATCTCATTGGAAATCATATACAGACAATTCCTATTTGATATAGCTATTTGTGCAAGTATCTTACGATTAAGAACCAACTGTGCCTTATACAGATTGTGTATTAATCCACTATAAATATAGGATACCCCGTTTCCGCGAATTACGGCGTTTATTCGAGTGATCCACAAACGGCGAAAATCCCTTTTTTTCCTATCTCTATCGCGATGCGCCGAAACTAAAGCTCTTATTTTCTGTTGAGTAATTGTTCGACTAAGTCTGGAATGAGCCCCGCGAAAGCTTGATGCAAATAAACGCATTTTTGTTCTACGTCTCCGAGCTATATATCCTCGTCTAATTCTGGTCATTGAATAAATGAAACTTTGATGAATAACTAATCAATTTCCTTTCTTTCAGTTATTCTTTTCCTCTTTCCTAGTCTATTAATAACAAAACGGACTCTTCCAATTTATAAAATCAAAAATTCCAATGGCTTTTGCTACGCTAACCTTCCCGCCCACGCTTTTCCCTTTTTTCGAAACATTGGAAATAAAATAGTAAAAAATACAAATAAAAAAATAAAGTAGTAAATAGCTAAGGAAATTGTGGGTTCCGTCGTTTCTATGATTACTTCTTAAACGGTGAGGCCCTCTCTATACACCGGAGCCACTCCTTCAGTTAATCAATTCTATTGGTAACTTGTACAGTTACCACTCTTCGGCTCTACCCATGAATTCTCTAGTAATAGGTCTTTAGATAGACCGTATACAGTGACGGTATTTAATTCTGAAGATTGGTGGGGTAGTTGACCCTGTTAGTCCGTTCTTGCAAGAGTAGAAAGATTCTCTTTCTTCTTTTTTTATAGTATTTCCCCGCTTAATGGATAATTATATGCTACCAATGGGGAATTCTTTCTCACCTTAAATTGCAAATTGAGGCGGTTGAATTTGCGCCAGTGGAAACCATAAATTTCATACACAATAGAAAGATATGATAGATCTATCTTTTTTAGATAGTGAATGCAGTTCTTCGTCTTCCATTATATCCAATTCACAGGGACTGAGCATTGATACTTAAAAAATTGTTTGCTTTCTTTTGTTTTGGCTCAGCCCATGATTGAAACGAGTCGCACATACACCCTTGTACATGTTCCTCGGCGCTGAGGGCATCCTCGCAGAGCGGGGGATTTTGTAACGTTTCTGATTGGCTGTCTTGGGTTTCTAATAAGTTGTTTAATAGTTGGCATGCTGAATTATCCATTATGGGCTGGTTTAGATCGATCCTAACCGGATGATCATGAATTTCTTCGGTTTATTTAATATTCTCTTAAACCTTTAAGAAGTGCCTGCTATGTTTTATCCAACCGCTACAAGATCAACAATTCCATGAGCTTGGGCTTCTGTTGCTGACATAAAAGTATCCCTTTCCATATCTTCGGATACAACCCATAAGGGCTTGCCCGACCTTTGTACATAAACCATTGTAAGGATTTCGCGCAGTCTCAGCAGTTCTTCCGTATCTAGGATAAATTCTCCCGTTTGTGCCCCATAAAAAGCGCCAATAGGTTGATGGATCATGACCCTGATGATATGATATATTCGAAAAGTTCCTCTATCTCGCACGATTGGGCGAGTGGAAGAGATAAAGAAAAAGAGAGAATTGAACAACCGTACGGGCATTTTGTCGCATTGCATACGGCTCGCCAATGGAATTTGCTTTTCTTTTTACCTTTCCTCAAACAAGGAGAAAGTATGGGGTTCGATTAGACCCAGCTCGGTACATGATCCAATTACCACCCTTCTTTTTTTTTGAGAAGTTCAAAAATACTATGATGGCTCCGTTGCTTTCTATATTTATTTCGTTTGTGATTCAGCAATCCCAAAGTTTCTTTTTTTTTTTCGTACTCTTTCATACCATAAATAGTGTTAATAACCGTCCGGCGTGAAAAAAGTTTGTGACGCTGCAATAGGCCTCCGATAGGTAAGATAAACTCGAAATATCCCTCCTTTATCTCATACTACTGCTTCGATACATAATCGAATATTTTGAAAAAAAAAAAACACTAACAATTTTCATATCGAATTCGAAGTGCCATGCTATTATTACTTAATATTAATAATTCATATGGCGAAGGCATAGTCTTCTTTTTTTTTCTCTCAAATAAAAAACTCATTGGCGCCAAGCGTGAGGGAATGCTAGACGTTTGGTACTTGCTCCTGCGGCCAGGAGAAAAGACCCCATGGAAGCGGCCAATCCCATGCATATTGTCTGTACATCCGGTCGCACAAATTGCATAGTATCATAAATAGCTATCCCGGGTATTACCCACCCGCCCGGAGAGTTGATAAATAAATACAAATCCTTGGTCTCGTTTTCTATACTGAGATAGACCATAATACCAATAAGTTGATTCGAGATATCACTCTCAACCATTTGACCTAAAAAAAGTAATCTTTCTCGATAAAGTCGATTGATTAGGATAAACCTTGTATCCCTTCGGAGCCGTACAGGCATCGTTTGATGCATACGGTTCAACAAAACTTGTGAAAAAAAATCAATGTGTCGCTTCTAGCCTCTTTCTTTTCTTGTTTCCTCGCGGGCTTCTTCTGATGAGGGGGCTTCTCTTCCTTTTTTCAAGAATGATGAGTTTAGCCGGGTTTTCGATACCTATAATATTCTAATATAAAAAAGCAATTCACTAAACTTATCGACTTGTGGAACTAACTTTTCATTGATGTATTTGTTCATCGAGATCCAATCCAAAAATCCCGATGCTATTTTCTTGTTCCTGAATTGAATGGGCTTCTTCAAATTTTTTAGGTTTATGCTCTACTCCGAGTAAGGATCCGCCCGATTTTGATTTGCACATATAGGACAAATGAACCCACTACCACGTCTCTTTTTGGCTATGACTCCCCCCTTTTTTAATTCAGTTCGTTCATGTCTTCTGCCAAATATTTGACCCATTCATTATATTTATTATTCCGTTGATTAACAGTTTGAGATCGCTCCTCTTTCGAATAAAGTTCTAAACGGAATCGTTTATGGTATAAGGAATAATCATCGATATATTCCTAATTGGGTTTGTCTAAACGGAGCCTGGATACCTAATTTTATTGGTCCAGCCAAGACGACCATCAAATTGATTTATTGCTAATATTAATCTGGCTACCTCCTCACGAAATAGATTTAAATGCACTTCATTGCATTTCACGCTCCAAATTTTTGATAATTCAATCAATTTTTTTGGGCGAAAGAGAGGATATCTCGATCGGGGAGAGAATGGGGAAATCCCATATGGCCCAATAGATATGACAAGTCGCACTATATGTCAACCCAAGATGGGTGCTTGTCCCCGGGACTTCGATAAGGTACTTTTGGAACACCAATAGGCATAAAATGAAAGAAAAAAGAATTAAGTACTCTAGTTCACTTTGATGTGGAAGCGTAATAATGGGTTTCTTGTCTTAATAATAGATAATAGTGGCCGTTAGCTCAGTTTATCCATAGATTGACTAAGTTCATAAAGTTCATAAAATCAACGAAAATTCTTATGAATAAGTCTTTTGAATGATGACCAAATATGGATGCATTCACTCATAGAAAAGGGCATCAACCCCCATTGCGTATTGGTACTTATCGAGTATAGAATAGATCTGCTTCTCTTTTTTCCTACGAACCGAACTCTTCCAGTATTCCTAAAAGAATAGAACAAATATTAATATTAATCCTTTTTTCGAGATAATCCCCGGAAAAAGGGGGTCCATAGCATAGTTTTTTTTCAATGCAATAAAGTTACATAGTGTCTATTTTTTATTAAGAAAGGGGTAGTCTCATGGGTTTGCCTTGGTATCGTGTTCATACCGTCGTATTGAATGATCCCGGTCGTTTGATTGCTGTCCATATAATGCATACAGCCCTGGTTGCGGGTTGGGCCGGTTCAATGGCTCTATATGAATTAGCTGTTTTTGATCCCTCCGACCCGGTTCTTGATCCAATGTGGAGACAAGGTATGTTCGTTATACCCTTCATGACTCGTTTAGGAATAACCGATTCTTGGGGTGGTTGGAGTATTACAGGGGGGACGGTAGCGAATCCGGGTATTTGGAGTTACGAAGGTGTAGCCGGGGCACATATTGTGTTTTCCGGATTGTGCTTCTTGGCAGCTATCTGGCATTGGGTGTATTGGGATCTAGCAATATTTGTTGATGACCGTACCGGAAAACGTTCTTTGGATTTGCCTAAAATTTTTGGAATTCATTTATTTCTCTCAGGAGTGGCTTGCTTTGGTTTTGGGACATTTCATGTAACAGGATTGTATGGTCCGGGAATATGGGTGTCTGACCCGTATGGACTAACTGGAAAGGTACAATCTGTAAATCCAGCGTGGGGTGTGGAAGGTTTTGATCCTTTTGTTCCAGGAGGAATAGCCTCTCATCATATTGCCGCAGGGACATTGGGCATATTAGCAGGCTTATTTCATCTTAGTGTCCGCCCACCTCAACGCCTATACAAAGGATTACGTATGGGCAATATTGAAACCGTTCTTTCCAGCAGCATCGCTGCTGTCTTTTTTGCAGCGTTTGTTGTTGCTGGAACTATGTGGTATGGTTCAGCAACTACCCCTATCGAATTATTTGGTCCCACCCGTTATCAATGGGATCAGGGATACTTTCAGCAAGAAATATATCGAAGAGTCAGTGCTGGACTAGCCGAAAATCAAAGTTTATCAGAAGCTTGGTCAAAAATTCCTGAAAAATTAGCTTTTTATGATTACATCGGAAATAATCCTGCGAAAGGGGGATTATTCCGAGCGGGTTCAATGGATAACGGGGATGGAATAGCTGTCGGGTGGTTAGGACACCCTATCTTTAGAGATAAAGAAGGACGTGAACTTTTTGTCCGTCGTATGCCTACTTTTTTTGAAACATTTCCAGTTGTTTTGGTAGACGGAGATGGAATTGTTAGAGCCGACGTGCCTTTTCGAAGGGCAGAATCAAAGTATAGCGTCGAACAAGTAGGTGTAACTGTTGAGTTCTATGGTGGCGAACTGAATGGCGTAAGTTATAGCGATCCTGCTACTGTGAAAAAATATGCTAGACGTGCTCAATTGGGCGAAATTTTTGAATTAGATCGTGCTACTTTGAAATCTGATGGTGTTTTTCGTAGCAGTCCAAGGGGCTGGTTTACTTTTGGACACGCTTCATTTGCTCTGCTTTTCTTCTTCGGCCACATTTGGCACGGTGCTAGAACCTTGTTCAGAGATGTTTTTGCTGGTATTGACCCGGATTTGGATGCTCAAGTGGAATTTGGAGTATTCCAAAAACTTGGAGAT